GCAATGAATAGGGAAGGTATAGTAATGCTATGAATGACCCAGTATCGAATACTGCTGATAATATCAGCAAAAGAACGTTCTCCCGTGCTTCCAGACATGCTGAGCTCCACATATTCTTGTACAGTCAAAGAGGGGGATCGATTCCGTGAAAGATGGGATCAGTAAATCAAAACCCACTGGTCCTTTATCTTTGTGAGATCGTCAATAGTGTACCGAAGGCGTCTTTAGAGTATACCAAATAAGTATAGCTATCCTTCTTCTGACACAGCAACGCAATTTCAACCAGTATCTAAAAAAATTGGTACATAATTCTTTTCTTCCCTTCTTATTCCTTAATCTATACAGAAACATTTGCCATTCAATATTTAATTCCTGTAATATAGGATTTCTTTCCATTACTAACTTTGGACTATAAACAAAGGATCAAATAAGGTGTGAGTCTGACGGGTTGTATTCCCATAATTCATAAAATTTAATAAAACATGCGAAATATAGCATGTTTTATTAAATTTTATTTTTGCGAGCCATCGTACGATACTTTTGCTCTTCTCATTCGATGTGCAATTAATGAGCCTACTAATACAAATTAAACTCTATACTATATTGAATCACTACGAAATAAAATTTCTAAAATGATTTAGATTTTATATTTCTTTTTTATTTGGATCGTTTCTTTTCTTTTTCAATTGTATCGACTCCATTTTATATTTTGTTTGGAACGAGGGGCCTTATAACATAACACCTTTTTATTTTACTTTAACTCTTTACTTTTTTTATTATTATTTATAATTTATATTATTAGTAAATGAAGTTACATGACAAAGTTTTTTTTACTATTACTTTATTCAAGAGTTGCTCAATAAATCCGTTGAGTCGGAATCGTGGGATCGGTAGATGTCAAAGATGATGAACCGATATATTTTTACTTCTGTCACTATAGCTTTGTTTGTGCCGTCTATAATGAAATGAATAATGAATGATAAATCAACAGCTTTCGATTGGATTGGGGCTTATTTTGTCAATTGGTCTTTTTCTTATCTTGTATTTCTCAAAAATAGAAACTTAGGTAAGTGTTTGATGAGCATATGTATAAATAAATAGTATCCCGTTTAGTTCCTTCATGCCTACTATAACTAGTTATTTCGGTTTTCTACTGGCGGCTTCAACTATAACCTCAGCTTTATTTATTGGTCTGAGCAAGATACGACTTATTTGAAATTGATTGAATGAACAATTCATAAATTGAAATCTTTTTTTAAGATTCCAGGTAGTCCATAGTTCCTTACTACGTAAATTATAAATTCTTGGTTATTGAGATTCATGGGCGATTTGGATTAATATTTAGGGATAGATATTACCTCCCCCCTTTTACCCAATTGAAATGATTGAAGTTTTACTATTTGGAATCGTGTTAGGTTTAATTCCTATTACTTTGGCTGGATTATTCGTAACTGCATATTTGCAATACAGACGGGGCGATCAGTTGGACCTTTGATTAAATAACATCTGTTTTTAAATAATATCTCGTTTTTTGATTGACCTCCTCCTTTCTTTAATCCGCAGGAGGTAAAATTCAGGCGTCTGCTCAAGTTAGTAAAGTTATTTCATTGTAATTCGACCTAAGAAGAACAGAATCACGCTCTGTAGGATTTGAACCTACGACATCGGGTTTTGGAGACCCGCGTTCTACCGAACTGAACTAAGAGCGCTTTCTTATCACAATATAAAATACCGTAAATAAAAAATAAAGGGATTTTTTTGTAACCCCCACCTTGCATGCATATGCATATAGTATCATAAAAGATTATGTATGTTCAATTTTCATTGATCTCAATTGATCCTTCATTACTGCACATAGTAGAAGTAATAGATAGGGATGACAGGATTTGAACCCGTGACATTTTGTACCCAAAACAAACGCGCTACCAAGCTGCGCTACATCCCTTTCAATTGGACTACAGTGTCATTGTAGAGAATTCCCGTCTTGTTTTCCACATCGTAATTTCCTCCATTGATATACAATTTATCTTGCTTGGCATTTATTCTTTTTCGTATCATATAACATATTCTCATACAACACATATAACATATAATATAAATAAAATTATATCAGTAATGCCCAAAAAGTAAGGTGGCGTCTTTTTCTGTTGTAAAGAAAGGGAAATATCATCCACCGGGTCGTTATATATATCCATTTTAGTTAGGGATGCCGCGTACAAATAAAAGTGATCCTTAACTACATATGTATCTGATCATATATGTATTACAATAAAAAAAGGAGGATTTTCAATGCGAGACATAAAAACATATCTCTCCGTGGCACCTGTGTTAAGCACTCTATGGTTCGGGTCTTTAGCAGGTCTATTGATAGAGATCAATCGTTTATTCCCAGATGCGTTGACATTCCCATTTTTTTCATTCTAGTTACGGATGAAAAAGATTAAAGATTAGAGATACAATAAATTATCTGTGCTCCCCCTTTCTTTGTTTTGTTCTTTGCTGTCATTTTTTTTAGGATAAAAAAAGAAGGAAAGAGAAAGAATCAAAGAAGATTCGCCCGCAACGAAATTCGGGTTCAGGCTGAATTAATAGACAGAGAACAGAAAAGGAAATTAAGGGTCGAGGACAACAAAAGCATACAAGATACTTAAATGAAATACTATACTGGTATTAGATTAGAACTAATTTATAGTTAGAAATAATTGTATTACTTATTATTTCTCTATTCTCTATTGATTGCAATGAAATATTTCAGAATTGGATTTCTAATCAGCAACTTCTTTTTTTCTTCCTTTCGGATTGAAAATAAAAGAGTTGAGTGAATCCAAAAGCAAAAGAAAGGAGGTTTATGGCCAAAGGCAAAGATGTCAGAGTAAGAGTTATTTTGGAATGTAACAGTTGTGTCCGAAACGGTATTAATAAGGAATCGCGGGGCATTTCCAGATATATTACTCAAAAGAATCGACACAATACGCCTAATCGATTGGAATTGAGAAAATTTTGTCCCTGTTGTTACAAGCATACGATTCATGGGGAGATAAAGAAATAGATAAAGCGGAACGCGTGTGTAACCTCTCCACTCCAAGGAACAGTAATAAATTAAAATTACATAATTTATATATATATATTATATAAACAAACTATAAAAATAAAACAATACTATTCCTATTTCGGTCGGATCCCCAATGAAATTAGAATTAATAAATAGGATTTTAAAGATAAGGAATAAACCATGGATAAATCCAAGCGACTTTTTCTTAAATCCAAGCGATCTTTTCGTAGGCGTTTGCCCCCAATTGGGTCGGGGGATCGAATTGATTATAGAAACATGAGTTTAATTAGTCGATTTATTAGTGAACAAGGAAAAATATTATCTAGACGAGTGAATAGATTGACTTTGAAACAACAACGATTAATTACTAGTGCTATAAAACAAGCTCGTATTTTATCTTTGTTACCTTTTCTTAATAATGAGAAACAATTTGAGAGAACTGAGTCAACTCCTAGAACTACGGGTCCTCGAACTAGAAATAAATAGATAGACCTATATCCTCAATTACAATTGAATAAAAATTCCATTCCGAACCCCAACTCAGATTGATTTTTTGTTCAAAAAATTAGAGAATCCAGATTTGATTGTCACGTCATAAGAAAAAATTAAAGTAAAAAAGATACCCCCCCCTTTTTTTTTTTTGAAACGTGCTCATTCATTTTTACTATTTTATCTTTATTATAATTATATTAAATAGTAATTTTTACTCTACCTTCCCGGAGCTCATTCTCCGGGGCCCCCGTTTAAATCATTACAGTGTATTCCTTCCAATCTCCTTATTTAATGATCTTATTGGAAATCATGTAAAGACAATTCATATTTGATATGGCTATTTGTGCAAGTATTTTACGATTAAGAAGCAACTGCCTCTTGTATAGATCATTTATGGATATACTATAAATATAGGATACCCCCATCTCGCGAATTGCTGCATTTATACGAGTAATCCACAAACGACGAAAACTTCTCTTTTGCCTGCCCCTATCCCGATGAGCAGAAACCAAAGCCCTTATTTTCTGTTGAATAGTAGTTCGAGTAAGTCTTGAATGAGTCCCCCGAAAGGTTGATGCAAATAAACTAATTTTTGTTCTACGTCTCCGAGCTACATACCCTCGTCTAATTCTGGTCATTGAATCAAGTTAAACTTTAATGAATAACTAATTGATTTTTTTCTTTCAGTCATTCTTTTCCCCTTTCCTGGTCTATTAATAACAAAACGGATTCTTCCAATGTATAAAAAAAATTCCAATGGCTTTTGCTACTATGACCTTCCCAACCACGATTTTCCAGACATTTAACCTCGAAAAAAGAAATTATATTGATACTAAACAAAATAATAATAATAAATTGTAAATTAAGTTGAGTATATTATAAATATAAAGTAGTAAGGGTAAATGGATAAAAAAAAAGTGGGTTCCTTCGTTTCTATGGTTGCTTCTTAAACGGTGAGGTCCTTTCTATACACCGGAGCCTCTTCCCTCATTTAATCAATGTTATTAGTAACTTGTACAGTTCACATTCTTTGACTCTACCCATGAATTATCCAGCAATAGGTCTTTTCACAATGAGATCTACCCATACAGTAACGGTATTTAATTATAAAGGTTGGCTAGGTAGCTGACCCTGTTAGTCCGTTCTTGCAAGAGCGGAGCGTGTTTCTTTTGCTTCTTAAATACTATTTCCCCCGCTTAATGGATAACCATTTGCTACCACTGGGGAATTGCTTCTCATCTCCAATTGAGGTGATTGGATTTGCACCAATGGAAACCATAAATTTCATACACAGTGGTTTTTTTTTATATTGAATGGAATTCTTACATCCTATTCATTGGTACTGGTCATTGATACTGGAAAAAATTTTCCCTTTCTTTTTTCCAGTTCATGATTTGAACGAGTCGCACATACACCCTAGTACACGTTCCTCGACGCTGAGGACATCCCCGAAGAGCGGGGGATTTTGTTACATTTTTTATTGGCTGTCTTGTGTTTCTAATAAGTTGTTTAATAGTTGGCATTCTGAATCTGAATCACATATAAAATGGGCTGGTTTAGATCAATCCTAACCGGATGATTATGAATTATTTCTTTTTACTATTGATTGAATTTATTTCATTTTACCTTATTTTGCCCCGGCAAGAAGATAAAATTTAGGTTCATTCGAATTATGGTTCAAATCAAAATAGAATCGTGGATTTACGTGAAATCACCGGTATTTTCGACCGCTACAAGATCAACAATTCCATGGGCTTGGGCTTCTGTTGCTGACATAAAAACATCTCTTTCCATGTCTTCGGATACAACCCATAAAGGGTTACCCGTTCTTTGTACATAAACCCTTGTGAGGATTTCGCGGAGTCTCAGCAGTTCTTCCGCTTCTAGGACAAATTCTCCTGTTTGTGCCTCATAATAAGAACTAGCAGGTTGGTGGATCATTACCCTGATGATATAACATAATGAATGGTTCCTCAATCTCGTACGATCGGACGACGGAAAGAGGTAAAGAATAACACGAAGAAAAAAGAATATATAATTGAACAACCGTACGGGCATTTTTTGTGCATTGCATACGGCTCTAGAATGGAATCAGAACCAAATCTCGTTAAGTGATCCATTTACCACCCTTCTTTTCGGTAGAGTTAAAAAATACTATGATGGTTCCGTTGCTTTTTATATTTCGAATTTATCCAGTATGTGATGTGATTCAGCAATCCCAAAGTTTTTTTTTTGATCCGATCAAATCAAATAAGTAAAAAATTCTCTTGTTTTTTTTTTTTCGTTTTAGTACTCTTTCATAATATCGGAAAGATACTTCTGGTGTGAAAACAAAAAAGTTTGTGACGCTGAAATGAACCCCGGATAGATAAGATCAAATCGGAAAACCTTTTTTTCATATTACTCGCCCGATACATAATCTCATGTTATGAAAAAACAATAAAGGTTTGTTCATATCGAACTCGAAGTGCCATGCTATTATTACTTAATATTATTATATATTATTCATATTTATATTGCGAAGGCATAGTCTTCTTTTTTCTCTAAAATAAAAAACTCATTGACGCCAAGCGTGAGGGAATGCTATACGTTTGGTAATTTCTCCTCCGACCAGGATTAAAGATCCCATTGAAGCGGCTAATCCCATGCATATTGTATGTACATCTGGTGGCACAAATTGCATAGTATCATAAATGGATACTCCGGGGGTTATCCACCCGCCGGGAGAGTTTATAAACAAATAAAGATCCTTGGTCTCATCCTCTATACTGAGGTATACCATGAGACCAATAATTTGGTTTGAAATCTCGCTATTAACCGCTTGGCCTAAAAAAATTAATCTTTCTCGATAAAGTCGGTTGATTAGGACAAAATTTTATCCCTTAGGAACCGTACACGCACCTTTGGATGCATACGGTTCAAAAAATTGCGAAAAAAGAATCAATGTGTTGATTCCAGCCCACCTTCTTTTTTATAGTAGGGCTTTTCTACTTCCTAACGAAGGGGCTTTTTCTTTCCATTTTTTTAAGAAAGATTCTTTTTTGCTAGCCTCTCCGTAAAAAAGAATCCACTAAACTTATCGAATTAAACTCTCATTGATGTATTGTTTCATCGAAATCCAAATTACGATGTAATTTTCTTGTTCCTGAATAGGCCTCCTCAATTATTTTAGGTTTATGTTCTACTCCGGGTAAAGATCCTCCCTATTTCAATTTGCACATATAGGACAAATGATCCCAATACCACTTTTTTTGGTACGACATTTTTTTTTTCAATTCATTTCATGCCTTTCTTACGACAAATATTCGATGTAGTCATCATATTATTTCATTGATTGGCAGTTTGAGATCGCCCATATGCTATAAAGTAATTACTTATGATACAACTGGTAATCATACATATATTAGCAGTTGGGTATTTTCTGAACGGAGCCTGGATACTTCATTTTATTGGTCCAGCCAAGCCAACCATAAATTTTTATAATGGAAAATATTAATATTGATCTTGATCCCCCCCAAAAATGGATCGAATTGCACTTCACGCTCCAAATTATTGATGGTTCAAGCAATCTTTTTTGGGCGAAACGGAGGGTATCTCGATCGGGAGAGAGAACGGGAAAATCCCATATGGCCCAATATGTCTGACAAGTCGCACTATATGTCAATCCAAACTGCATCTTCCTCTCCAGGACTCCGAAAAGGTACTTTTGGAACACCAATAGGCATCAACTGAAAGAAAGGGGATTTAAGTACTATATTTTACTTTGATGTGGAAACGTAATGTCATATTTTACCCCTAGATTGGAAAGTTCATAGAGTAAGACGAAATGAATAAAGGAAAATTATTACGAATGGGTCAGGCTGTTCGAATGATGAACAAGTATCGATGCATTCGCTCATAGAAAACGGGACCAACCCCCCATTGCGTATTGGTACTTATTGGGTATAGAATAGATCTGCTTATCTTTGTTCCTACGAACAGAATTGTTCCATTATTACCAACGAAATGGAATTAAATAAATATTAACCCCCGCTCCGAAATAATCCACCGAAAGGGAGAGGTCCATAACATAGTCTTTTCCAATGCGATAAAGTTACATAGTGTCTTTTTTTCTTTGATAAAGGGGTATTTCCATGGGTTTGCCTTGGTATCGTGTTCATACCGTCGTATTGAATGATCCCGGTCGGTTGCTTGCTGTACATATAATGCATACAGCTCTCGTTTCTGGTTGGGCCGGTTCGATGGCTCTATATGAATTAGCAGTTTTTGATCCCTCTGACCCTGTCCTTGATCCAATGTGGAGACAAGGTATGTTCGTTATACCCTTCATGACTCGTTTAGGAATAACCAATTCGTGGGGCGGCTGGAGTATTACAGGAGGGGCTATAACGAATCCGGGTATTTGGAGTTACGAAGGTGTGGCCGGGGCACATATTTTGTTTTCTGGTTTGTGCTTCTTGGCCGCTATCTGGCATTGGGTATATTGGGATCTAGAAATATTCTCTGATGAACGTACAGGCAAACCCTCTTTGGATTTGCCCAAGATCTTTGGAATTCATTTATTTCTCTCAGGGTTAGCTTGCTTTGGGTTTGGTGCATTTCATGTAACAGGTTTGTATGGTCCTGGAATATGGGTGTCTGATCCTTATGGATTAACTGGAAAAGTACAATCTGTAAATCCTGCGTGGGGGGTAGAAGGTTTTGATCCTTTTGTTCCGGGAGGAATAGCCTCTCATCATATTGCAGCAGGTACGTTGGGCATATTAGCCGGCCTATTCCATCTTAGTGTCCGCCCGCCCCAACGTCTATACAAAGGATTACGTATGGGTAATATTGAAACTGTCCTTTCCAGTAGTATTGCTGCTGTCTTTTTTGCAGCTTTTGTTGTTGCTGGAACTATGTGGTATGGCTCAGCAACTACCCCGATCGAATTATTTGGTCCGACTCGTTATCAATGGGATCAAGGATACTTCCAGCAAGAAATATATCGAAGGATTAGTGCCGGACTAGCCGAAAATCAGAGTTTATCAGAAGCTTGGTCTAAAATTCCCGAAAAATTAGCTTTTTATGATTACATTGGCAATAATCCAGCAAAAGGGGGATTGTTTCGAGCGGGCTCAATGGACAACGGGGATGGAATAGCTGTTGGATGGTTAGGACATCCCGTCTTTAGAGATAAAGAAGGGCGTGAGCTTTTTGTACGTCGTATGCCGACTTTTTTTGAAACATTTCCAGTAGTTTTGGTAGACGGAGATGGAATTGTAAGAGCCGATGTTCCTTTTAGAAGGGCAGAATCAAAGTATAGTGTCGAACAAGTAGGAGTAACTGTTGAATTCTATGGTGGCGAACTCGATGGAGTCAGTTATAGTGATCCTGCTACTGTGAAAAAATATGCTAGACGTGCTCAATTGGGTGAAATTTTTGAATTAGATCGTGCTACTTTGAAGTCCGATGGTGTTTTTCGTAGCAGTCCGAGGGGTTGGTTCACTTTTGGACATGCTTCGTTTGCTTTGCTCTTCTTTTTCGGACACATTTGGCATGGTGCTAGAACCCTGTTCAGAGATGTTTTTGCTGGTATTGACCCAGATTTGGATGCTCAAGTGGAATTTGGAGCTTTCCAAAAACTTGGAGATCCAACTACAAGGAGACAGGTAGTCTGATACAGCATTGCTCTTGTATTTTTCGCCTCCATTGGATTTTTTTTTTATTTAACTTTGACATAGAGTCCCAGAGAAATCTTGATTTGAATCACCGCTCTTTCTTTGACTCTTGTCTTTTCTTAATCTGGGAGATGATCCCAAATGAACAGGTGTGGAAGTTATAATTGTAAACCACGATCGAATTTATGGAAGCTTTGGTTTATACATTCCTCTTAGTCTCGACTCTAGGAATAATTTTTTTCGCTATATTTTTCCGAGAACCACCCAAGGTTCCGACTAAAAAGGCGAAATGATTTTTGATTATCTTACATTATCTAAATTTAAGTAAAGTAATGAGCCTCCCTTTTTTGGAGGCTCATTACTTTAACTAGTCCCCGTGTTCCTCGAATGGATCTCTTAGTTGTTGAGAGGGTTGCCCAAAAGCGGTATATAAGGCGTACCCAGTAAAACTTACAAGTAAACCAGATATAAAGATGGCGACCAGGGTTGCTGTTTCCATTATTATTATTATAAAATTTCAAGACCACAATGGATCTATGATAAGATCGTTTATTTACAACGGAATGGTATACAAAGTCAACCAATATCAGCCAATGCAATAGGATTTATGGCTACACAAACCGTTGAGGGTAGTTCTAGATCTCGTCCAAGACGAACTGGTGCAGGGAGTTTATTGAAACCATTGAATTCTGAATATGGGAAAGTAGCTCCTGGGTGGGGAACTACCCCTTTGATGGGAGTCGCAATGGCTCTATTTGCGGTATTCCTAGCTATTATTTTGGAGATTTATAATTCTTCCGTTTTGCTGGATGGAATTTCAATGAATTAGGTCCATAAAAATCAGTAAGTCCTGGCCTTTCAATCCAAAACGAATCACTTAGGGTTCGGATTTCTAGGCCGTTCTGGTAGTTCGACCGTGGAATTCCTTTGTTTCTGTATTTCCGGAATATGAGTGTGTGACTTGTTATAATTGATCCTATTGATAGTACAGAGAATAGGTCTGTCATCTTGAGAGAGATGGGTTCTGCCTCGTCGGATATTTATTTTTGTATCTGGAGCACGGAATATATGGAATAGACAAGAAACAAGAAATGCTTGAACTATGATTCATACCTACTATTCAGACCTCGCGACTGGGCTCAAAAAAAAAATTTCAAAGATTTATAATTTTAAAATTATAAATCGAAGGGGTTTCTTCCTTCAAAATTTGTTTATTTTGACCAACGGACAAAAGTTTCTCCGAATTTTTAGTTATTTCATCTATTAATTGAATAAGTGATAATAAAAAGGTTCTTACTCAGAGAACCTTTGGGCTTAGCTTGGGGGCTTTATTCAATCATCGTGGTTCTAGTATGAATCTGAGGTTTCAGTCGATTCATAGGGTCTCAACAAGAGAATTCCTATCAATAAATAAATAAAAATAGGGACAAAGAAGATTCAAGAGGCCTGTAAATATCAACATAAAGACGAATGAGCCGACTTGATATTTTGGCATTATCATCACAAAAAAAGCTTGAGGGTTTTTTCCCTTCGTATCTTCAGAGAAGATTTAATTTAATCCGGGGACTAAGAATAAGAAGAAGTTTAAAACTTTCTATTACATATCCGTTGCAACCAGTATTGGGGTGTTTCTGCTTGAGCTGTATGAGATGAAATTCTCATATACAGTTCTAGGAGGGGGAGTTCCCTTGGTTTACCTATCTCAATAAAGTATATGATTGGTTCGAAGAGCGCCTCGAGATTCAGGCGATTGCAGATGATATAACTAGTAAATATGTTCCTCCTCATGTCAACATATTTTATTGTCTAGGGGGGATTACGCTTACTTGTTTTTTAGTACAAGTAGCTACGGGGTTTGCCATGACTTTTTACTATCGTCCGACCGTTACCGACGCTTTTGCCTCTGTTCAATACATAATGACTGAAGCTAACTTTGGTTGGTTAATCCGATCAGTTCATCGATGGTCGGCGAGTATGATGGTCCTAATGATGATCTTGCACGTATTTCGTGTGTATCTCACCGGCGGGTTTAAAAAACCTCGCGAATTGACTTGGGTTACGGGTGTGGTTCTGGCTGTATTGACTGCATCTTTTGGTGTAACTGGTTATTCCTTACCTCGGGACCAAATTGGTTATTGGGCAGTCAAAATTGTGACAGGCGTACCTGATGCTATTCCTGTAATAGGATCACCCTTAGTCGAGTTATTACGCGGAAGTGCTAGTGTGGGTCAATCAACCTTGACTCGTTTTTATAGTTTACACACGTTTGTATTACCTCTTCTTACTGCCGTATTTATGTTAATGCACTTCCCAATGATTCGCAAGCAAGGTATTTCTGGTCCTTTATAGAATAGAGAAGGCATATCATAGATATTTGTAATCAATCATATATAATTTTGGGAAAGAACAATAGTATTTCATTGCTATAAATATGGATTATTGCAAAGAATAAGACATGTGTTTGGATATTTCCCTTCAACTACGAAATATTGTATTATTTATTTAATACGAATAGTTGAAGTGGATTCTCCGAAGAGAAGATGGATTATGGGAGTGTGTGACTTGAACTATTTATTGGCCCGTGTAGATATATAATTTTATCCGCCACATTGGAATTTACAACCAAATGTGTCTCTGTTCCAACCACCACGTAAGCCCCTTACAGAGGATAGGCTGGTTCGCTTGAGGAGAATTTTTTCTATGATCAGACCCGAATCATGTCGTGCATGAACAGGCTTCGTAAGATCCAGTAAAATAAGGGATGTGGGATGATCCAGATTCTATTCTATCTATTCTACTTACTTAATAGTATGGAAATGCATTCATTTCCTCTGCATCGATTCTGACCTATGATACTATCGGAGTGAAACAAAGGATCTAAAGAAGAACAGAGGCTAGACTATATTAGTAACAAGTAAATCCTTTGTATGTAAGATGACTCGAGATATGTTTGGGATAAACACAAATTGTAAGGCACGAGACGACCCAAAAAGCACTTGATCATGATCAAATTTGTAAGCCTACGTGGGTATTGAGCATTTCCCTGTAATTGTAAAAATGGAATTCTTTGCGATGGGTAGTTGCAACTCCGTAAAATTGAATCCGGTAAATCTTTTCTTACATAGAGTCATATATGTGTTGATATGCATGACATATCAATTTTTTTATATATTGCATCTCTTTGATTCCTTTGATTCTTGCTCGAGCCGGATGATGAAAAATTATCATGTCCGGTTCCTTCGGGGGATGGATCTATAAGAATTCACCTATCCCAATAACAAAGAAACCTGACTTGA